AATTTATCCTATTTTTAAGATACTTCTTAATTGAATTCAATTTGAATGGAGGTGATTTGGATTGATGTAAGTACAGGATTACTTTTATCTATTCTCGAAAGCAAAGGTTAAAACTTTATCTTTATATTATTAAATATTACATTATTCGAATAAAAATTGATTTTAAATGAAAATCAAGCCACGACCCTTACGAACCAACCGTTCTTTTGTATTGACCAAGCAAAAACCTCATTCCTTTAACTGCAAAAAAATCTAAAAGCTATTTTTTTTGAATTTTTAAATGTTTTGCGAATCAAGAGTTTTATACATTGTTTAGTTGAGATAAATTCGAAGAAATTGTTCGAATTGTGTAATCTTCAATTATTGATACAGGTAACCGGCCTAAAGCAATTTGATTATAATTCAATTCATGACGATTATAAGTAGAAAGCTCATATTCTTCGGACATTGATAAACAATTTGTTGGACAATACTCAACACAATTACCACAAAATATACAAATTCCAAAATCAATACTGTAATTAAGTAATCGTTTTTTTCGAATATCAGTTTGAAATTTCCAATCTACAACGGGTAGATCTATAGGGCATACACGAACACATACTTCACAAGCAATGCATTTATCAAATTCAAAGTGGATTCGACCTCGGAAACGTTCTGATGTAATCAATTTTTCGTAGGGGTATTGAATAGTTACAGGTAAACGATTCGCGTGGGACAGGGTAATCATGAAACCTTGACCAATATACCTGGCAGCTCGTATTGTTTGTTGACTAGAGTTCAAGAACCGAGTTAGTATAGGGAACATATCTGAATATCTATAAATAAGTTTACTGGTTTCTTTCTCTTGTTTGAGACAAGTTATGAAGAATAGAATATTCTATTCCTTTACAGTGAAAGAAGCTGGAACGAAGTTGTTAATAATAGATTACCTAAAGAAATAGGTAAAAGAAATTTCCATCCAAGATTTAATAGTTGGTCCATTCTTAGTCTTGGTAACGTCCATCTTGTTGCAATAGAAATAAACAAGAACAAATAAGTTTTAGCCAGTGTAATAAAGATACCTATTATTGTTACAAAAACTTTCCCTCTTTTATTTATGTCAAAAATTTCAGGACTAAATAGGTTTGGAATAGAAAGATTCCAACCCCCCAAGTAAAGAACTGTTACAAATAACGAAGAAACTAGTAGATTTAGATACGAAGCAACATAAAATAAGCCAAATTTTATACCTGAATATTCGGTTTGATAACCAGCTACTAATTCTTCTTCTGCTTCTGGTAAATCAAAAGGTAATCTCTCACACTCGGCTAGAGAAGAAATTAGAAAAATGATAAACCCTATAGGTTGACGCCACAAATTCCATCCCCAAAAACCATATTTTGATTGTGTTTCAACTATATCAACTGTACTTAAACTGTTAGATAATCATAGTCGACAATAACATCACTGTTCTCGTCACTATTACAGAACCGTACATGAGATTTTCACCTCATACGGCTCCTCATAGGTCACAAATCAATATAAGAACCTTTCAACTTTATTTATCTTGATGTATTTGTTGATGTGTTTGTAAGATCGATAGAGAATCAAATTCTTATCCTAAGGCCTATAATTAGACTAATGGAATTCTGTCTGCTAGATTTATAATAAAATAATAAAAAAGTGCTTCGGAATTGATCTCATATTTTAAAAATTTTCATTTTTCTTTGTTAATTAAAAACTTTACCCTTGAATGAAAAAAATAATTTTTAGAGGAATATCACATAGATATTTCAACCTATCTTTTTCTCATTTTCGATTACGAAAAAGCATTTAGACATTGCATTACATAACAAGAATTTTATTTCGTTCCTATTCTCCTTTCTCAGAAAAAGAGGCATTATTCGTATTATCAAAAGTAAAAGATTTCTTCGTTTTGATAGTTATTTACTTAATCAGTGGACAGGAACATACTCTGGATCGAAATCATGGGGAGTACTTCTTAATCATTTCTACCAACTTAAAGCCCCAATTCGAATTACTTTTCTATAAAAAAATATCCTATTGGATAATTTAAAGAATCTCCATTACTAATCCTTTGTGTATCTTGGTCTTCCTAACCATCCACTTATTTTTTTTTGAATCTCTCATTAGGGTAATACCTCTATGGTAATAGTATAGAAAAAAACCCATACAATTGATCTTTTAAACCCGCTTCAAGCCATGATGACTAATCAGCCAATCTTGGGGTAAACAGCCTTGACTGCTTATGTTTACTTTCACTTAATTCTTGTACATAGGAAATGAGATTGAATTCCTTTAACAGCAAATTTATAAGCCGTTTTATTTCACTCATATAACTATCTGGTTTAATTCATCAACCTAATGATGAATAAAAAAATAGATATTCAAATCATTTAACTTTCTTCTTAGAAAGAAAAGAAATGGAGGAATTTTTATGTCTTACCGAATCACACGTAGAGATATTGATAATACACATAGAGTTAATGGTATTTCATAACTAATTGATTGAGCAGCAGCCCTTAATCCACCTAAAAAGGAATATTTATTATTTGATCCATAGCCTGACATAAGTAATCCAACGGGAGCAAGACTTGAAACGGCGATCCATAAAAAAACACCAATACTAAGATCAGCTAGAATAAAGCGATAGCTAAAAGGAATTATTGAATAACTTAGTAAAATGGATATGACTGCTATGGATGGACCAATACTGAATAAACGAGTATCTCCTCTAGACGGAAGAATATTTTCTTTGAAAAGTAGTTTTGTACCATCTGCTAAAGCTTGAAGCATTCCCAAAGGACCTGCATATTCGGGTCCAATACGTTGCTGTATCTCTGCAGATATTTCTCTTTCTAACCAAACAATTACTAGTACACCCAGTGTGATTCCTAATACAAGAATGAAAATAGGGACAAGCATCCATACGAGCCCATAAACTTCTTTTAAGGATTCCAATCTGAAAAAAGAATGAATAGCTTCTATTTCTGTTATATCAATTATCATTTCAACGATCAACTTCTCCCATAATGATATCTATACTACCTAGTATCGTCATAATATCAGCCAATTTCATTCTTTTAACTAACTGCGGAAGAATTTGCAAGTTGATAAACCCCGGCGGTCGGATTTTCCATCTCCAAGGAAAAACACTCTGATCTCCGATCAGAAAAATTCCCAATTCTCCTTTTGGTGCTTCGACTCTTACATAAAGTTCTTGCTTGGATAATTCAAAAGTTGGAGAAGGTTTTTTACTAATAAATCGATATTCAAAATCATTCCATTCAGGGTCTTTTATTCTATCAAAGCGCCGGCTTTCTAAATTCTCATAGGGCCCCCCTGGAATTCCTTCCAGGGCCTGTTGGATAATTTTTATGGATTCTGTCATTTCGCCGATTCGTACTAAATAACGAGCTAATGAATCTCCTTCTTTTTGCCATTGAATCTCCCAATTAAATTCGTCATAACACTCATAACGATCAACTTTACGAAGATCCCATTGTATTCCGGAAGCTCGTAGCATTGGCCCCGATAAACCCCAATTTAATGCTTCTTCTCCGCCAATAATACCTACGCCTTCAACTCGTTCTAAAAAAATAGGATTTCGTGTAATAAGCTTTTGATATTCAGCAACCCCAGTTAAAAAATAATCGCAAAAATCTAAACATTTATCTATCCAGCCATGAGGTAGATCAGCAGTGACTCCTCCGATACGAAAATAATTATGCATCATGCGCATACCGGTAGCAGCTTCGAATAAGTCATATATCAATTCTCGTTCTCGCAAAATATAGAAAAAGGGGGTCTGTGCCCCAATATCTGCCATAAAAGGGCCAAGCCATAACAAATGGGAAGCGATACGACTTAACTCCAGCATAATAGCTCTAATATAGCTAGCCCTTTTAGGTACTTGAATATTGCCTAGCTGTTCAGGTCCGTTTACGGTTATTGCTTCTGTAAACATAGTAGCTAAATAATCCCAACGTGTTACATAAGGCAAATATTGTATAATTGTTCGATTTTCCGCAATTTTTTCCATTCCTCTATGTAAATAACCCAATATAGGTTCACAGTCAATAACATCTTCACCGTCGAGAGTAACGATTAGTCGAAGAACACCGTGCATTGATGGGTGGTGAGGGCCCATATTGACTATCATGAGGTCGTTTCTTGTAGTTGGTGTAATCATAAGTTTTTCCCGAGTCAGTCTTCCATGCATTGCTGAAAGTAAAAAGAAATTCATCAAAATTTAAACGACTAAGCTCATCAAGACTAAGCTCGTCAAATGATATCATGCTTCAAATTAACGAGTTTTTATTTCTCGAATATCCAACTCATCAATTAATTCTTTATAGCGTCCTCTATTTCTTTTTGACAAATAGGCTAGTAGTCGTTGACGTTTTCCCAAAATTTTTCGCAAACCTTTCTGAGATGAAAAGTCTTTTTTGTGCAATTCCAAATGTGAAGTAAGTCTCCTTATCTTAGTGGTGAAACTGAATACTTGAAATTCAACAGACCCTCTATTTTCTTTATTTTCTTTTTGAGAAATAATAGAAATTACTGAATTTTTTACCATAAAAAACTCTCCTTTCCCCTTGTACAGATATGGATTTTACCGATCAGTAATAAGTATAAGTAATAATAATGCCATTAATTTTGATGTGGTATATACAATAATTTAATCCAAATAACTCCTTTCTGAATTCAAACCAATCAATCGAATTGGAAATTGGATTTAGATAGGAATAGAAAAAGATTGGTACATTTTTGCATCGAAGAATTTAGACCTAAAATTAAGAAGTTTCTATTGATTCATTTGGAAAACTAATTGAGATATTATTCATAATTCATTTCATATTGAATACTAGAATGAGATGTGAGACAAGAAAAGTACGTGATCTGTATATTTGTTTACTTTCATATACCCTATATTATATATAGATTAATATAGATTATATATAGGGTATATAGAAATAGGGTTTAGGGTATATATAGAAAAATTGTATTATTCACAGAATTTCAATCGCGGATACAGATGTATTCTTAACATACTGAAACGACTGCCATTATTGGTATCAAACCAATAACGATTCATACAAGCTAAATCTTCTAATCGATAATTAGGCCAAAGAAAGAACTTTAATTTCATTAATTGATTTTTCTCTCTATCAAGATAATTATTGTCATGTGAAACTCGGCTGCTGTTTTTTATGTTCTTTCTATTCCAAAATACTGGATTTCTATATGTATAATTTTCATTCTTTGAATTGAAACAAATTAGAATTCTCGCTTTTCTACGACGTTTAAACGATAAAATATTTTCTGGAACAAGTAAATCAAAATGATTTTTGTCTCTATTTTCATTTATTCTTTGATGTGGTGAAATTGTTTCATCCAAATTTGTCCTAGAAACATATCTTTGCTCTTGATATTTTGGATTAATTTGATGCTTACTCTTATGAAGCAACGAAATACCTACGGTTTGGTACATAATAAATTGTCCATCTTTTTTTCCAGACAAACGAAGTGGTTCTACAATCAATACCCCCCTCTTCATTAATTCTGAAAGAGTTAAATTACTTTGAATCGGCATTCTATCCAAATTTATTTCTCTCTTTTGAATGGAGGTTATAGTCATTTTTTTTGGATCTATCAGTCTAAGCAGAAGACAATATGCCTTGATATTATTGATCATTCTTTGATTTAAAGTTGTGCACCATTTCAATTGAAAAACCAAATAACGTTTCAGGAAGAAATCTAGTTCTGCTTCTGTATTGCTTTTGTATTGTTTTCTCTTTTTCCCCTTTTTTATGTCCAAGCTTGCATAATTATCTTCAATATCTTTTTGTTGTGAGAGAACGGATCCACGATCTCCTTGACTTATGGGTTCTTTTTCTTCTTGATTTCGATGCTTTTTATTCGAGGCTATCAACAAATTAATCTTTTTCTTTTCATTAATCTTTTTATTTTCACTACTATTTAAATTTAAAAGAAGTAATTTGCTTGGTATAAACCAAGGTTTTGTTTTATATGCCTTATAAAGTAACACAAATTCTGGGAAGAGCCAAAATTCCAGATTCGATATGGGGCGCTTTAGTATTTTTTCATTCATTCCCATCCAATCAAAAAATCCTTTGTGGGGGTTTGGTGAATTGGTTTCTGGAATCATAAGATAAAAAATATTTTTTTTAGAAATTATTTGAGAATTGTTAGTAGGAATTTGAGTATTTTGATTCCTATTGGTATCAATAATGATCCAGGTCTCAATATCGGCTTTTTGGCTAAGATAAAAATTGAAAAATTTCCAATCAAAGTTTTTTCTATCGGCCGATTTTTCCATATATGGAATATCAACCTGTCCTAGATCATTTTGAATAGGGATGTTCCTCAGTATATAAAAAAAGGCCTTTTTAGGCCTGTTATAAGTATAAGAAATTTCTTGGTTCTTATTTTCTTGAAAGGGAAATCTATAAAAAAAACATTCCGTTTTATTATCATAATTAATAAATTTATATGATAAAAGATTATATCTATAATATTTTCGAAAATTACTTTTTTCATTGGATAATAAATATACTTCCGATTTTTTTTTGGAACCAACCAATTGGTCTTTTTCATATGAATGCCGTTTGCTTAAATTTTCCTTTTTAACTATACAACGCTGGCGAACTCTATTTCGCCATTTTTCTGGTATTAATCTAGACCATCCGATCTGAGATAAATGGTATTGATAATGTCCTTTTAACCAGTTTTTCCATTGATTCGTTTCATAGCTTGGAAGTTTTTTATTTGCTAATTTCGAATGAATCATTCCTTGTCTTTCAAAAGAATCCTTTATTTTAGACTTAAGAAAAGGGGGGATTCTTTGATATTGAACAACAGATCTTACCGAGTTCCTAATTTGAATTTGTGATAATTTGTAAAATACATATGCTTGTGACACGTAGGATAAGTCATAAAAAATACGTGAATTTTCTTTAATATTACTAATATTATCAAATGGCTTTTTTATAGTCGAAATAAATGTAATTGGAGTTTTCTTTTTTTTATTAATTCTTTCTTGTTTTCTTTCATTATTGTAAATCGATTTATCAATAATTTTTTTTGTTACTTTAAGAAAAAGTTTTGTATTTATTCTGGGAATATTAATGATAGATAAAAATAGATCTGTGTAGATTTTTTCAATGAAAATTTTAAAAAAAGGGGGAAATTTATAGATTAATCGAGCATTTCTTCTTTTTAATATTTGCCATTTTTCGAATCTTTTAGCATTAGAATTTGTTTTGTTAGGACTAAGATTATTTATTCTTGGAGTTACTTTTTTTTTCTCTTTTGAGATTCTTTTTATTTTATTTCGAATTTTACTTGTTCTATCAGCGAGATCCTTCGTTTTTTTTTCCGTCAATGAATAATTTGACGAACTCGGAGATGCAATTTGATTAAATGATTCGTGAATTATCTGATTGCTTATCATGGAATCTTTTTCTTCTTTAA